AGAAGAAGAAACAACTTTCGGGACTAAACAGGAAGAAGAGGAATTCAAAGAAAAACTTAAAAATAAAAAGAAAGACCCCTTCTGGTTTGAAAAACCTCTTGTGACTCTTCTTTTTGACTATAAACGATGGAATCGTCCATTGCGATATAGGAATATGAAAGAGGAAGATGAAAAACGTAAAAAGAAAGAGGAAGATGAAAAACGTAAAAAGAAAGATAAAAAAATTTTGAGAATTCTTATTTTGAGAGCTCGTCTGGACGAGGAACTTGAAAAACGTAAAAAGGCAGAGAAAAAAATGAAAGAGAAAACATTTTTTAGAACTATTATAGAACAACCCCCGGATTATGACTTCGGGGCATCCACGTACAATCCACAAAATAAAACTAAATTAATAATGTCGCGTATGCGCGAAGCTACTCTGCGGTGGATTAACCATTGTGATTATGAGTGGTGGATTGACCATTGTGATTCTGAAGAGAACAAGAAATAAAGGGAAGTTCCAATTTTGTTAACTAAAAAAAAAAGGGGGGGGTTGAAGATCGACTGCAGTTACTAATTCATGATCTGGCATGTACAGAATGAAAACTTCAAATTTTTTTATTTACTATATATTATATTTTTATTTACTATATATTATATATAGTAAATAAAAAAAAATTGATACATAAAATAAATACAAGAAGAGATAAAAAGAAATTCGTCCGCGCCCTATATATTTTATCCCCTCTCCTACAAAGAAACTTGTAACACCAATTCCATTAGTAATTCCATCAATTACTTGTCGATCAAAAAAGGAAATTAGTTCAGCTAACCCTCTTATACCCCTAGTTAAGGTTGTTGAATAAAAACTGTCAATGTAACCACGATTATATGACCAATTATATATCACATTTATTATTTGTTCCCAGAAACTTCTCTTAGGACCTATTTTTAGAAATGAATTAATTAAGTCTAAATTTTGAAAAGTTGAAAAAACAGGCTTATATAAGAGAGACGCTATAAATATTCCGAAAGACGCGATAGTTACCGAAAAAATCATATTTGTAAAAAAATCATACCAATCCACAGAATTACTCGAGTTTGAATGTAAAAGATTTATCGACGGAGTTAACCATTTGGATAATACATCAAAATATATGCCCCCTTGATCAGGAGCAAAAGGAATTCCTATAAATCCGATGAATAAAGTAAATAATACCAATACAAGAAGTGGCAATAGCATAGTATTATCTGATTCATGGGGGTACTGGGAAAGCTTTTTATTGGAAAAATGAGTAATAGTAATAAGGGATCGCATTTTATTTCTTACATTACCATCAATTGCATACGTTTTTTTTGAAAAAAGCAAAGCACTTTCCTTATTATTGATTGATGATAAAACAAAATTTTGTTTTATCGCTTTCGACCCTTCTTTGCCCCATATAGAGATTGAATAGCCCAAGCTATTTTGTTTGCCACTGAAATTTTGCAAATGGACATTTAAATGCCCTTCAAAAGTAAGTAAATATATTCGAAACATATAAAATGCAGTTAATCCTGCTGTGAAACAAGCTATTATCGCGAAAATGGGTGAATACAACCAACTATCATTAAGAATAATGTCTTTGGACCAAAAACAAGCAAGAGGTGGAATACCGCAAATGGAAAGTGTACCTAATAAAAAGGTAGTTTTTGTAATTGGCACATATTTTGTTAAGCCTCCCATAAGAGCCATATTCTGACTTTTATCTGGCGAATATCCAATAATGGTTTCCATTGAGTGAATAATCGATCCGGATCCTAAAAATAATAATGCTTTCGAATAGGCATGCGTAATTAAATGAAATAAAGCAGCTCGATAAGATCCCATACCTAAAGCTAACATAGTATAACCCAATTGAGACATTGTAGAATAGGCTAAACTTTTCTTAATATCTTTTTGAGCAAGAGCCAAAGTGGCTCCGAATAGTATTGTTATTATACCTACCAAAGAAATCAAATTCATTACGTAAGGTAGAGTGGTAAAAAGAGGAAGAAATCGAGCTACAAGAAAAATTCCCGCTGCTACCATAGTAGCAGCGTGGATAAGAGCTGAAATAGGAGTAGGCCCTTCCATAGCATCGGGTAACCATACATGAAGGGGGAATTGTGCCGATTTCGCAACTGCACCGACGAATAATAGGGAGGCACACAAAGTAAGAAATTCGGAATTGACTCCATCATTAGCAATTAAGTTATTGGTTATTTCGAACAAATCCCGAAATTCGAAACTACCCGTTATAAAATAAAAACCTAGGATTCCTAATAATAAACCAAAATCCCCTACACGATTAGTTACAAAGGCTTTTTGGCAAGCATTTGCCGCAATTGGTCGTGTGAACCAAAACCCTATTAATAAATAGGAACACATTCCAACCAATTCCCAAAAAATATAAATTTGTATCAAATTGGAACTAGTAACTAATCCCAACATGGAAGCATTGGAAAAACTCATATAAGCAAAAAATCTCAAATAGCCTTGATCATGAGACATATAATTGTCACTATAAATAAGAACCATTATTCCAACAGTAGTAATTAATATTAACATAATGGACGTAAGTGGATCGATCAAGTAACCAAATTCTAAAGAAAAATCATTATGGATAGTCCAGGACCATACGTATTGATATATAAAACTGCCATTCATTTGTTGAATAGACAGATCGGCTGAAAAAATCATAATGATACTTAGTAATAAAATACTAGGAAAGGCCCATATACGACGAAGACTTTTTGCTGCTGTAGGGACAACGAGAAGTCCGATTCCTATTGCTATAGGAACTGGAAGTGGAACCCAAGGTATGATCCATGCATATTGAGATGTATATGCCATAAGAAATTTTTTTTTTTTTTTTTTTTATTGTTTCCAATTCACCAGTTTTTATCTCTTTCGGAAAGAGAAAGTAATAAAAAAAAATCAAGATATCAAAGAGTTCAAATATAATTTGAAATTGTAATCATTATGATTTTTTATTCTTTCAAAAGATAAACATTTAAACTATTCAAATCAAGAAGTTACTATTGGTCAAATGATAAGATAAAGTCATTGGAAAAAATTACTAGTTAGTGATTAACTAAGATATTTAGAAAAATAGAAAATATAAGATTATAAACCATTCCATTATTATGATTACGAAAATTTATATCTCTAAAAATATCTATAGAATAGGGAAAAATAATTATATCAAAAAGTAAAATGAAAGTATTTGATTCTAGTATGAATCATAATATCCGCCAAGAACTTAACCAGATAAACAGAAAAAACTTTATTATTTTAATAAAATTATCCGGAATCATTAACTAATTAGTTGTGGAACTCATTGAGTTGCTTACGCTCCTTCCAACCAATCAAATAAATTTTGTTTATGGGAACTCTAGGAGATCTGTCATTTTGTTATCCTTGACCTCAGTTCTAATATAACTGAAATAAGAAAGTACGAAAAATGTTCTTTATTTTCAAGTCAGGTATCTCTTAACCAATTAACTACTAACTCATTCTAATTTTAGAATTTTTTTTAGGTATACTTTCTTAATCAATTAGAATTACTAGAAATCAATTTTAAATTACAATAGATTTTGTAAAAAGTAGGTAAGGGTTCTGAAACTTTTCGATTAATTTTTTAAAATTAAATGTAACACGACGAGAATATCCGGAGATTCAAAATTAAAACCTTTTTGATTCTTTTATTATTAAAAAAAGCAATTCAATTTTTATAGCAGTAGAACCCGCTGAAACAGATCCGAATAAAGAGCCATAATATAATTTATATTTCGAATTTTGAACAATAGATGTCTTTCACATTTAACTATAATAAAGAGTAACCTCTTCATTTTTGAATGGCAGTTCCAAAGAAACGCACTTCTCTGTCAAAAAAGCGTATTCGTAAAAACATTTGGAAAAAAAAAGCGTATTGGGCGGCGGTAAAAGCATTTTCATTAGCAAAATCTATTTCTACCGGGAAGTCAAAAAGTTTTTTTTGCGCGACAAACAAGTAATAAAGTTTTAGAATAATCTAAATTGATATGAGTCGATGAATTGGCTAATTGAATTTAACAATTTAGTAAGAGGAATCTTACTCATTAACTAATATTCTTATTTTGAACTGATCAATAGAAAATTTTATTTGATTTTGTGATATGTAGAATAAAAATTTTTAAGTCCAAGATACGGGGGTTTTATCTCTATGTAGGTTTTTGCAGGATGGGGATTATAATCTTCCCCATCGATTTTCAAAAAAAAAATTTTTTGAGTTCTCCGCTTGGATTGAGAACAGACCTTTCTAGTTCCAATTGTTACATTCCAGAAGAGCTTAACTTAAACTGCACGAAAAACCATGACATTGTTAAAACAAAACTATCACCATTCCATAACTAAAGATTCTTCAACGTTCAAATCTAAATTCTTTTTTACTTTTTCAAGAATATTGCATTGAATTGGCTCTTTCAATCTCGACGATTGAATGTGGATGAGCTATTATAATTTCGATCACGCCGCTATGGTGAAATCGGTAGACACGCTGCTCTTAGGAAGCAGTGCTAGAGCATCTCGGTTCGAGTCCGAGTGGCGGCATCTTCGAAAAGAAATAGAATAAATCCTATAATGAATTCAATTCCAAATTTACATTCTATCGTTGAAAGACCTTTTTTTGGTTAGGATTTCTTTTTATGATATTTTTGACTTTAGAACATATATTAACTCACATCTCTTTTTCGATTATTTCTATTTTAATTACAATTTATTTGGTGACCTTATTAGTCCATGAAATGGTAGGATTGTTTAATTCGTCAGAAAAAGGACTGATAGTTACCCTTTTCTGTATAACAGGAATTTTAGCTATTCGTTGGGTTTATTCTGGGCATTTCCCTTTAAGTAATTTATTTGAATCATTAATGTTCCTTTCATGGAGTTTTTCCATTATTCATATGGTTCCCTATTTTACGAACCAAAAAAATCATTTAAGTGCAATAACCGCACCAAGTGCTATTTTTACCCAAGGCTTTGCTACTTCAGGTCTTTTAACTGAAATGCATCAATCCACAAAATTAGTACCCGCTCTCCAATCACAGTGGTTAATGATGCACGTAAGTATGATGGTATTGAGCTACGCAGCCCTTCTATGTGGCTCATTATTATCAATAGCTCTTATAGTAATTACATTTCGAAAAAATGTAAAAATATTTGGTAAAAACAAAAATATCTTAATTGGTCCATTTTCCTTTGGCGTGATTCAATATGTGAATGAAATAAACAATGTTTTACGAAACACTTTTTTTATTTCATTTAGAAATTATCATAGGTATCAATTGATTCAACAATTGGATTGTTGGAGTTGTCGTGTCATTAGTCTAGGGTTTATCTTTTTAACCATCGGTATTCTTTCAGGAGCAGTATGGGCTAATGAGGCATGGGGATCATATTGGAATTGGGATCCCAAGGAAACTTGGGCATTTATTACTTGGACTATATTCGCAATTTATTTACATACTCGAACAAATAAAAATTTGCAAGGCGTAAATTCTGCAATTGTAGCTTCTATGGGATTTCTTATAATTTGGATATGCTATTTTGGGGTAAATCTATTAGGAATAGGGTTACATAGTTATGGTTCATTCACACTAACCTCTAATTGAAGAAAAGATCTTACGAGTACAATACATAACATAGGAATCTCGTTTATAACGAGAGTTCGTAGGAGTTTTTGAGAACCTTGTGAATAACTATTTTATGTTTATGGTTCTCAAAAACTCCTAATTATCTAATTAAAATAAAAAATTTTATTAGAATTTTCTTATTATCTTATTGTGTGTGTTTTTTTATTAAATTTATTTTTCATTTTTTATTTTATTGTATGTATTATTGATGAAAACTATCTATAAAAATAATTAGATAAAATAGCTTCTACCTTGTCAACTGATAGTGCAAAAACAAAATCCGGATAAATACCAATACCTATTACGGGTAGAAGGATACAGATCGAAACAAATAATTCTCGTGGTCCAGAATCTAATAAATTTGATATTGGAACATTAAATTGCTTGTATCCATAGAAAATCTGGCGTAACATCGATAATAAATAAATAGGAGTTAATATCATTCCAATTGCCATTACAAACGTAATTAAGATTTTTGGCATTAAAAAGAATTTTTGACTAGTTATTATACTAAAAAATACTATCAATTCCGCAACAAAACCGCTCATTCCTGGCAATGCAAGAGAAGCCATTGAGAAACTACTGAACAGTGTAAAAATTTTTGGCATCGGGATAGCTATTCCCCCCATTTCGTCGAGATAAACAAGACGTATTCTATCGTAACTCGTTCCTGCTAAGAAAAAAAGTGCAGCACCGATAAATCCATGAGAAATCATTTGCAAAATGGCCCCGTTGAGTCCCGTATCCGTTATGGAACTAATTCCTATAATTGTGAAACCCATATGAGATACGGAAGAATAGGCAATTCTTTTTTTTAAATTACGTTGACCGGGAGATGTTGAAGCTGCATAGATTATTTGAAAAATGCCCATTATGATCAACCAGGGAGAAAATAAAGAATGCGCGTGGGGTAATAATTCCATATTGATCCGAACCAATCCATACGCTCCCATTTTTAATAAGATTCCGGCTAAAAGCATACAGGTACTGTAATGTGCTTCTCCATGGGTATTCGGTAACCATGTATGTAGGGGTATGATCGGCAGTTTGACAGCATAAGCAATAAAAAATCCAAAATAGAATATGATTTCTAATGCTATAGGATAGGATTGATTGGCTGAGGTTTCAAAATTTAATGTTGGTTCATTGGAACCATATAAACCCATACCTGGAACTCCCATTAAGAGAAAAATCGAGCCTCCTGCCGTGTACAAAATAAACTTTGTAGCTGAGTACAAACGTTTCTTCCCTCCCCACATGGCTAGAAGTAGGTAGACAGGAATTAATTCTAACTCCCACATGATGAAAAAAAGTAAAAGATCTCGAGAAGAAAATGATCCTATTTGACCACTGTACATTGCTAACATCAGGAAATGGAACAATCGCGAATCCCGAGTAACTGGCCAAGCCGCTAAAGTAGCTAAAGTAGTAATGAATCCTGTCAGTAAAATGGGTCCTATGGAAAGTCCATCGATTCCGAGTCTCCAGTGAAAATCAAAAAAATTAATCCATTTGAAATCCTGTTCCAATTGGATTAATGGATCGTCCAATTTAAAATGATAAGAAAATGCATAGGTGGTTAAAAGGAGTTCTAATAAACAAATAGAAATAGTATACCACCTGATTACCTTATTGCCCCTATGGGGCAAAAATAAAATTGAGGAACCCGCCAATATCGGAAAAATAACAATTATTGTTAACCAAGGAAAAGAATTCGTGGTAAAGACAAGATACGCTTTGGCCAGAAAACCCCGTACCTCTAAAATCATTATATATCGTTTTTGAGAGTACGGGGTTTTGTCGGTAAAGAGAAATCAAATGGGTGTAAGTGGAGTTTTTTGCAACGTATCAATAAGTCAATAAGCTAGCCCCATACTGCGGGTTGTCTCATGCCATAAATAAACCCGTACACTCAAGAAATCTGTTGGACAGGCGGATTCACACCTTTTACAACCTACACAGTCCTCTGTTCTTGGGGCCGAAGCAATTTGCTTAGCTTTACATCCGTCCCAGGGTATCATTTCTAATACATCTGTGGGGCAGGCTCGTACACATTGAGTACACCCTATACATGTATCATAAATCTTTACTGAATGTGACATTGGATCTATAAAATTTTTGAACGTCATAAATTTTCGATCTAGTAAATTAGTAAATGAGTCATAGATTTATACACCAGACGAATCAATGATTTAGATTTACCAGAACTTGTTTGTAATCAATCTACTTCTGGATCTGCTCATGAGAGAAGGCCAAGATACTTTGATTTCTTACGTTTTAGCAAAAACGGTCATAGGTTTCTGGTTTATACCGCACATGTTAATTTGAATTAGTGAATATTCCTTATTTTTTATTTATATGTAAATACCTATGATTACCACTATTTATTGCTCATTACTATTTATTTAGCAAATTCGATTGATTGATACGAGTTGATTTTATGTTACGATGAATTGATGAAACAATAGCTAAGCCAATAGCTGCTTCAGCGGCTGCAATAGCTATAACAAAAATCGAGAAAATGTCTCCTTTTAATTGGCGACTATCAAATAAATCAGAAAATGTTACGAAATTCATATTAACCGCATTCAGTATAAGCTCAAGACACATAAGTGCTCTTACCATATTTCGACTTGTAATCAATCCATAGATGCCGATGGATAATAAATAGGCACTTAAAACAAGTACATGTTCGAGCATCATTGAACTACTCCTCATCAATTCAATCTCGATTCATTTCAATATGAACAATAATTCAATCGATTCGATTGACTAGAATATAACAAGTCCATAATAAAGAAAAGTATTGGTAATAGATCGAACTAAAACATTGACCTTTTAATACATGAAGAATCTTAAAATTAAAATGGAATTGAAGGAAAATAGAGGAGATAAGACAGAACAACTGAAGTCCTTTTTTCGTATTTATTACTTTACTGACGAGCCATAGCAATTGCACCGATCAAGGCAACTAAAAGAATTATAGAAATAAGTTCAAATGGAAGAAAGAAATCTGTTGATAAATGAATTCCAATTTGTTGACCATTATTTATCAAATCTTGCTCTATAATTTGGTTTGATCTTGTGGTCCAAATAATACCGTACCATGACGTATCTGAGATAGTAGTAATTAGTGAAACTAAAATACTTGTACAAACCAGTGAAGTGATCCCATCTCCAACGGTCCAAAGATGGAAATCGTTATAATATTCTGAGCCATTCATGAACATAACAGCAAATACAATTAAGACATTTATGGCACCCACATAAATAAGAAGTTGTGCAGCAGCTACAAAATGGGAGTTCGATAGAATATGAAATAAGGATATACACGCAAGAACCAATCCCAATGAAAAGGCAGAATAAATTGGATTGGTAAATAATACTACTCCTAAACCGCCGACTATAAGACCCAACCCTAAAAATACTAAAAGAAAATCATGTATTGGCGCAGGTAAATCCATTATATGTAAAATAGGAGAGAATTAAATTCGAAATGTTTCATGACCTTATTGACCAGACCAGGAAAAAAGACATTACCCTATTTTTTTTTTTTATAAAAAAAAAAAAATACAAATATAGAATATTTTTTCCGATTTTGAAATCATCACAGAACAGATATATGAATATATTTTCTTTTCAATACAAAGCACGTCATGAGTCTCACTAATCTTTGATTAGCATTCTGAGTTATTGACTAAGCAAAATGAAAGAAGTTTCGTTCCTTTAGAGCAAAACAGAATTTTAAGAAGTGGTAATTGTTATTGAATCGAGAGTTTTACCCGTGGTTTTTTATTGGAGTTGAATTCATAATTGTTTGGATTGTGTAATCTCCAATTATTGACATAGGTAACCGACCCAAAGCAATTTGATTATAATTCAATTCGTGACGATTATAAGTAGAAAGTTCATATTCTTCAGTCATTGATAAACAGTTTGTTGGACAATACTCGACGCAGTTACCACAAAATATACAGATTCCGAAATCAATACTGTAATTAAGCAATCGTTTCTTTCGAATATCAGTTTCCAATTTCCAATCAACAACGGGTAGATCGATAGGGCATACACGAACACATACTTCACAAGCAATACATTTATCAAATTCAAAATGTATTCGACCGCGGAAACGTTCCGATGTGATCAATTTTTCATAAGGATATTGAATAGTTATAGGTAAACGATTTGCGTGGGATAAGGTAATCATAAAACTTTGACCAATATACCTTGCTGCTCGGACTGTTTGTTGACCATAATTCAAGAACCCGGTTACCATAGGGAACATATCGTGAATATCTATAAATAATTTAATGTTTCTTTCTCTTGGTTTAGAAAAGTTTTGAATTGAAAATATCCTATGTCTTCACAGTGAAAGCAGTTGAGAAGAAGTTGTCAATAATAGATTACCTAAAGAAACAGGTAAAAGAAATTTCCACCCAAGATTCAATAGTTGGTCCATTCTCATCCTAGGTAAAGTCCACCTTGTTGTGATAGGAATGAATAAGAACAAAAAAGCTTTAGCTAATGTAATAAAGAGACCTATTGTCGTTTCAAAGACTCCGCGCACTTCATTAATTCCCCAAAGATCTGGCATAAATATGTACGGAATAGAGAGATTCCAACCGCCCAAGTAAAGAACTGTTACAAATAATGAAGAAACTAATAGGTTTAGATAGGAAGTAACATAAAATAAACCAAATTTTATACCGGAATATTCGGTTTGATAACCCGCAACTAATTCTTCTTCTGCTTCTGGTAAATCAAAAGGTAATCTCTCACATTCTGCTAGGGAAGAAATTAGAAAAACCATAAACCCTATAGGTTGACGCCATAGATTCCACCCCCAAAAACCATATTTTGACTGCGCCTCGACTATATCAACTGTACTTGAACTGTTAGATAATCATAGTCGATGATAACATCACTGGTCTCATCGCTATTGCAAAACCGTACATGAGACTTTGGCTTCATACGGCTCCCCCATGGCCACAAATAAATATAAGGACTGAATTTTTTCGATATGTTTTGTTTGTAGAGTAGATCGGGTAAAGATACATCGGAGAGTCCAAAATTAGACCAATGCAATTCTGTCTGCTATAAATATATAAATAACAAAAAAGCGCTTCTGAATTGATCTTATCCTTTAGAATTTAAATTGGTCTTTGTTCAGTAATAACTCAATCCTTAAATAAAATACTCATAAAAAATTCAACTTATATCTTTTAATTACGAAAAAAATTCGACATTCTATTAGTTCTTGTATCATGATAAGAATTCTATCTGTATTAATACGGATAAATAAATCATTTTTTTTTTTTTCATTGGAAATGCACTCCATTTCTTTCGTTCTTATTCTTCTTTCTCAAAGAAATCTAAAGAAAATAAAGGATTACTTCGTTCCTGATAGTACTTTCTTTAATCAGTGGATAGGAGCATACTCTGGATCGGGATCGTGGGGAAGTACTGCTCGATTGTTTCTACTAACTTAAAGCCCCCTTAGGATTCCTTTTTTGCGGAAATACCCTTTAAGGATAACTTACATTATCTCCATTACAAATCCTTTGTGTACCTTGGTATTCCTAACCGTCCACTAATTTTTTCTCGACCCCCGGTATGGTACTACAAACAATAGTAAAAAAAAAAAAAAGACTCCATACAGGTTAATCGTTTATACCCGCTTCAAACTACGGTGAATAATTCACCAATTCTGGGGATTCTGTTGCTTATATTTACTTTTTAAAAATTCTTGTACCTAGGGAATGAGACTCAAATTTTTACTGCCAATTTATAAGCTGTTTTGTTTCACTCATATTACTATCTGGTTTAGTTCATCGCTCTGAATGATGAATACAAAATAAATATTTTTATTCAATAGGTTCAATCTTTTTCCTAGAATGAAAAAAAAAATAGGTAAAGTAAAAAAGAGCGAATGTTCTAACGAATCGCACGTAGAGAAATTGATAAAACACATGGAGTTAATGGTATTTCATAACTAATCGATTGAGCAGCAGCTCGGAGACCACCTAAAAAGGAATATTTATTATTCGATCCATATCCTGACATAAGAAGTCCAATAGGGGCAATACTTGAAATTGCAATCCATAAAAAAACACCGATACTGAGATCGGCTAGAACAAGGTGATAGCCAAAAGGAATTACTGAATAACTTAGTAAAATGGATATAACCGCTATAGAAGGTCCGATACTGAATAAACGAATATCCCCTCTAGAGGGAAGAAGATCCTCCTTGAAAAGTAGTTTAGTCCCATCTGCTAGAGCTTGAAGAATTCCCCAAGGCCCTGCGTATTCGGGTCCAATACGTTGTTGTATCCCCGCAGATATTTGTCTTTCTAACCACACAATAACTAGTACCCCTATTAGGATTCCCGATAAAGGAGTAAAAATAGGAACAAGCAGCCCTATGAGTCCATAAACCTCTTTTAAGGATTCCGATCTGGAAAAAGAATTGATAGCTTGTTGTACTTTTGTCGTATCAATTATCATTTCAACGATCAACTTCTCCCATAATGATATCTATACTACCTAGTATTGTCATAATATCAGCCAATTTCATTCTTTTAACTAGCTGAGGAAGAATTTGCAAATTGATAAACCCTGGCGGACGAATTTTCCATCTCCAAGGAAAAACACTCTGATCTCCTATCAGAAAAATTCCCAATTCTCCCTTCGGGGCTTCTACTCTCACATAAAGTTCTTGTTTCGACAATTCAAAAGTGGGGGAAGGTTTTTTACTAATGAATCGATAATCAAAATCATTCCATTCGTAATCCCTTGCTCTATCAAAACGCCGTACCTCTAAATTCTCATAAGGCCCCCCCGGAATTCGTTCCAGAGCTTGTTGAATAATTTTTATAGATTCCGTCATTTCACTAATTCGGACTAAATAACGAGCTAATGAATCTCCTTCTTTTTGCCATTGTACTTCCCAATCAAATTCGTCATAACACTCATAATGATCAACTTTACGAAGATCCCATGGAATTCCGGAAGCTCGTAGCATGGGTCCGGATAAGCCCCAATTTATTGCTTCTTCTCCACTAATAAAGCCCACTCCTTCAACTCGTTCCAAAAATATAGGATTCTGCGTAATAAGATTTTGATATTCAATAATCCCTGTTAGAAAATAATCACAGAAATCCAAACATTTATCGATCCAGCCATGAGGTAGATCGGCAGCTACTCCCCCGATACGGAAAAAATTGTGCATCATTCGCATGCCGGTGGCAGCTTCGAATAGATCATATATCAACTCTCTCTCTCGAAAAATATAGAAGAAAGGGGTCTGCGCACCGATATCCGCCATAAAAGGGCCAAGCCATAACAAATGAGAAGCTATACGGCTCAATTCCAGCATAATGACTCTAATATAGCTGGCTCTTTTAGGTACTTGAATATTTCCCAACTGTTCCGGTGCATTTACCGTTATTGCCTCTGTAAACATAGTAGCTAAATAATCCCAACGTGTTACATAAGGCAGATATTGTATAATGGTTCGATTTTCTGCAATTTTTTCCATTCCTCTGTGTAAATAACCCAATACGGGTTCACAGTCAATAACATCTTCGCCATCAAGAGTAACAATGAGTCGAAGAACACCATGCATTGATGGGTGGTGAGGACCCATATTGACTATCATGAGATCTTGTCTTGTAGTTGGTACAGTCATATATTTTTCTCCGATTCATTATTCCATTAATTGCTGAAAACGAAGTTCATCAAAATGAATAAAATAATCTAATATAAATATAATAAATCAAATAATTTAAAATGAACTTAACGAGTTTTTGGCTCGCGAATATCCAATAGATTTATTAATTCTTTATAACGTACTCTATTTTTCTTTGACAAATAGGCCAGTAGCCGTTGACGTTTTCCCAGAATTTTCTGAAGACCTCTCTGGGATAAATAATCTTTTCTGTGCAATTCTAAATGTGAAGTAAGTCTGCGTAGCCTGTTGGTGAAACTGAATATTTGAAATTCAACAGACCCCCTATTTTCCTCTTTTTCTTCTTGCGAAATAACCGAGATGAATGAATTTTTTACCATAATTCTTTGCCCCTCCCTGTGTTTTTTATTTATTTTTTTTTACAAATATGGATTTTAGCGATCTGTAATAATAATTCATTTTAATTTGTTATACACAATAAATATAAATTAATCTGGATTTATTCATATACTTCTTTTTTTTATTAAATTAATAAATCCAATTTTTCAATTTTCGAATATAAATACAAAAAGAGGATAGATGCTCAATTTTGCACCCCAAAATTTGGATCTAAGATGAGAGGATTCCCCCAATTCATTTCTGATCTGATAAAATCATTGAATCAGTATCATGTACCATAATGTAACAAGTGTTACATTATGGTACATGATCCATAAGAAGTGTATCATCAACTACGCGGATACATGTGTATTCTTAACATACTGAAACGACTACCATTATAGGTATCAAACCAATAGCGATTCATGCAAGCTAAATCTTCTAATCGATAATTTGGCCAAAGAAACAATTTTAACTTCATCAAATTTTTTGTATCTTTATCAAGATGCCGTCCTTTATTAAAAAATGGGACACAGTTACTTTCATTGTTACCATTGCAAAATACTGTATTTCTATCCCCAACATTTACATTCTTCGAATTTAAACAAATTCGAATTCTCAATTCTCTACGACGTTTAGGAGATAAAATATTTTCAAGAACAAGCCAATCATAATGATTTTTGTCTTTATTCCTAAAAAACCTTTGATGTCGTGCAATGGATTTATCAAGACCCCACCTAGTAACATTTCGTTTTTTCTTATTTCTTTTTTCCCAATTTCTTTTTATCTTATCAACATTGCTTTTTTCTTGGTATCCTCGATTAGTTTGGTACTTATTTTTATGTATCAGTGAAATAGCTAGGATTTGATACATAATAAATTTCTCATCCCAATTTATAGATATCCGATTTGGTTCAACAAGCAATGTTCCGTTTTTTAGTAATTTTGCAACAGTTAAAGTTTTCGCATTTGGCACTACATCCATACTAAGTTCGCCTCTTCTAATAGAGGCTATGGCAATTTTCTTTGGGTTTTCCAATCTAAGCAGTAGACAAAATACTCTGATATTATTGATCATTTTTTCAGTCACAAGATCATCCCATTTTAATTGAAAACCATAAAACCTTTTCAGAAAAAAATCTAATTCCACTATTACAGCGAGCATAGATGGCTTTTTATTTTTGGTTTTGGGTTTTTGACTGTCTGATCCTCCCGCATTATCTTTTTTCTTTTCTTCTTTATCTTTTTTTTCTTGGTTTGATGAATCCGATCCCTGATTCCCCTTTTTTTGTGTCTCTGATTGAATATTTCCTTGTACTGGCTTCTTTTTTTTAGTTTCTAATTTGTTTTGATTAGAGAATATCTGCTGAAAGTCATTTTTTTGTTCTTCTTCGAGATTGTTTTGTGAACCAAGGTTATCATTTCCATTTAAATTTAAAGTAAGGGAATTTATTGGGATGATCCAAGGTTGCATCCTATATGCATCATAAAGTGACACTAATTCTGGGAAAAACCAATCGTCCATATCAGATATAGGCTTATATTGTATTTCTTCATTCATTTTCATCCAGTTAAAGGAAGTTATTGTTGGATTGGCTAGGTTGATTTTTTTACGAATCAAGCTAGAAAAAGAATCCTTCTTATCACTTTGCTCAATTATTTGATAATAATTAGCCAGAGTTTTTTTATTTTTTTTATAAACAGTGACCTCACTTTCCATATTTGTCCAGCGCTTAATATTGATTTTTGTTTTAAAAGAAAAATCCAAAAATTTCCAATCAAAATATTTTCTATCCAAATTTCGATTCGTATCAGAATTTTCTATTAGATAATTATTAAGAGATATATCTACCGGCATATAAACATTTTTAGGATTAGACGTGTTGTAATTATCGAGAAACTCTTCGTCTTCATTTCTTGATCTGAAAAAATATGAGTCCTTCTTATCTTTATAATGAAGCCAGTTATGGGCTAAACGATCATATTTGTAGTTTTTCAATTTCTTTTTTTGATTCAGTATTGAATCCACTGCAAAATTTTTGTGTTTCTCGTAATGAATTAATTGGTCTTTTTCATCTAAATCAAAATTTGGTGATTTTTTAGTTTGACCTATACAACTTTGATGAATTTTTTTTTGCCATTTTTTCGCTAATAATCGAGACCAGCTAGTCTGAGATATAATGTATTGATAGGGATAATGTTTTAACGCGTTTTTCCATTGTCTTTTAAAGGAATTCTTTATTCTATCCTTAAGAAAAAGAAGTTTTCCCTGATATTGAAGTACAGATCTCAAGTGATTTGTGTTAAAACCTGAGGTTTGGGATAATTTGTAAAAAACATATGCCTGTGACAAGGAAGCTGGTTCAGAAAAAATAGGTGAATTTTTTTTACTAATATTAGTATTAGAAAATAATTTTTTTATAGTCGAAATAAAACGAATTGTATTTTGATTTGTTTCATCAATTCTTTCTTGATTTATTTTTTCGGTTAAATTATTTTTATCAAAAATTTTGTTTTTTAATTCAAGTAATTTAAGAAAGAGTTTTACAACGATTTTTATAATTTTTATTTTTTCTTTAATTTTTTTTTGAATAGATAAAAGAATCTCTATGTAAAGCCTTTCAATAAAAATTTGTAAAAAATAATAACATTTACGTTTTAATCGGGTACTTCTTCTTTTTAATATTTTTAATATATGCCAAATATCTTTCGGTGATTCTAATCTCTTATCATCACAACTCATTTCATTAGGACTAATGTTTATATCAGGAATTTGTAATATTTTGTTCTTGTCTTTTTTGATTTTTTCGATTTGATTTCTAATTATATTTGTCCTATCGGACACATCCTTTATTTTTTTTACAGTCGGTGAATAATTTATCCAATCCACGGATTTAATAGACGATTCATTAAAAATCTGATTACTTATTATATCATTTTCTTGATTTGTATTTATACTCGCTTCTTTTATTTCCAATAAAGGAATTGGACTTAGTTTTGGCGATTCTTTATTTAAAAATAGAAATATTTTTAAATAAAGAATCCTTTGTGTTTTTTCTTTTACAACTAAGAGTTTTTTTTTTATTTCTTTCAAAACAGGTTTAAAAAAGGAAGGTCGTTTTCGGGGAGAACCAAAAGGACGTTCAGCTTCCAGTCCCCAAATTGTTAAAAAACAAAAATCATCTCTTTTTCTCTTCTTTTTCATTGGATCTCTATGATCCAACTCTACTTTAGCTCCATGCCAAGGTTCCAGGCAGAAAGGAAATAAAATCTTTATCTGAATACCATCTGTTAACCAATCTTTCGGAAATTCATTTTCTGACAATTGAACACCATTATAAGTGCATTTAACATGCATTTCGTTATGCCACGCTTTCCAATCCTTGCGCCATTCGGGAATTTGAAATAATAACATACGACCAACATTTTTAATTATTATTAATGAGGGTAATACGATATATTTTCTAAGAATTGATTGGGTTAGTAACAAACAACCTCGCAGTGGTTGAGCATAATCAGTATTATCCCACATTTCCGATATTCTTACTCGCTCATCCTCCGCTCTTTTTTCAGCTTGTTTTCTTTTTTCTTTTGTTTCTTGCGTTTTAGAATTTTCAATTTTTGATTCCCTGACTTTTTTTATTCTTATCCAATTTCTGAAAAAAAAATTAAGTAGTTTTGAAATACCAAAATAAGAAAAAAAAGTTATGTCTCCTCTGTCCAAAAAAAGTGGGGAACGCACTCTTGGTTGAAACAAACCCAAAATAGCGGTTTTACTTCGTTGAGCGCGCGTGGATCCCATGATTAGATCTCGGTTATAATCCGATTGTAGTGCATAACGTGTCAAATATAGTTCCTCTGGCTCATCCTTCTTTTCTTTATCGTTATCCTGATTACTAGTATTCTCTGTAGTATTACTTGTATTCCCAATAGTAGTATTGGTAGTTGTCTCGGTAGTAGTACCGGTGGAAGGAGTCGTCTTATCCTTCTCGTCCTCGTCCTCGTCCTCGGTCTCAGTATAAACTAATACGTATTTTGATTTGCGGGAACGAATACTGGCCTCCGGTTTTGCTTTTTCTTCTCCTTCTTTTTCTTCTCCTTCTTTTTCTTCTCCTTCTTTTTCTTCTCCTTCTTTTTCTTCTCCTTCTTTTTCTTCTCCTTCTTTTTCTTCTCCTTCTTTTTTTTCTTCTTTTTCTTTTTCTTTTTTTTCTTTTTCTTCTTTTTCTTTTTCTTCTTTTTCTATCTTCAGTCGTTCTTCCACTTCGAACTCGTCAAGCAATTTGTATGACCATCGAGGAACCTTTTTTTCAATTTCTTTTGTTTGATCATTAGGAATTTCATTATCAACTTTTGCTTCTTCTTCTTCTTCAACTTTTGCTTCTTCTTCTTCTTCAAGGAATTCCTCTCCTAGTTCCCCTTCATCTTCATATAGCTGCTCTGCAAATTCGTCAAAATCTTGAGTAAGGAAAACAAAAAGTTTATTTTCACAAATGTTTTTTTTATAATCTTCCATTGAGGTGATTAAAAGACTGTCCGTGCCTGAGTGTGAATCCACATTTTTTATTGTCCCGCGATGGGGTCCGTTCAAAAAAGGATCATACAATTTAGGTAAGCATTTTTGTTCAGTTTCATCATTGTATAAGTATAATCTAGTCCTTTTTTCGAGTATATCTGGATCAAAAGACTCTTTATCTAGTGCTTTATCTAGTGCTTCGATTCGATTGGCAAATTCGTTGCTTAGATTGTTTCGTTTTTGCTCATTGGTATGGACCCAATGATTATATAGCTCTTCTTCGGATACTTTTCCTGTCGTGCACAAAAACAGCTTTTTGCGTATCATTTCAAAAAAGGTTAATAAACTCGGTGGATATGTAAAAGATATTCTTAGTTTTCCATCACTTACACACGTAGAAAAAAAATATTGTGACATTTCATCTCTTACAGCTGTTTCAATTTCAAATTGATCATTTTTGATATATCGCAATGGACGATTCCATCGTTTATAGTCAAAAAGAAGAGTCACAAGAGGTTTTTCAAACCAGAAGGGGTCTTTCTTTTTATTTTTAAGTTTTTCTTTGAATTCCTCTTCTTCCTGTTTAGTCCCGAAAGTTGTTTCTTCTTCTATATCAGCTTCTTCTATATCAGCTTCTTCTATATCAGCTTCTTCCCCCCCCTTTTTTTTTTGGGGGATATCTTTCAGTTTCTTAGTTAAAATAGGCGACGGTACTCTGCCTAAATAGTAGACACTGGTGATAAAAAAGATCATACTAAAAATTCGACTTCGAGACATAGAACTTTTCAATTCCGACACAAGGTACTTATACTTATTCGCTAAAAAAGCACGATTTTTACTTTGCCGTATCCAGAAAAATACAAATCCAACCCCTTTCAGGAATAATTTCATTAATAAAATGTGACCAATTAACCAACCAACAAAACTACTTGTTAGAAATAATATCTTGTTGTTGTATCGAAACATATAAATGTTGACTAATCTGGCTAACGTTGGGCTTGGTAAAACAAAATGGTTCAATAATTGAAAAATAAAATTTTCGAAGAATACACATTGAATGCTGAGATTTCGTATTGAATTTCTGGTAGTAGATCCATCATCAAAAAAGTCTTTGTGATTGGTCCAGAAGAACTGAAACAAAGAATACGGTAGAACTAGGACCGTTATTGTATGAGGTCTACCCAATGCTAGATGGAGAGGCGTATAATAAATAGATACGAACATAGTGAGCTGTCCCAAAATAAAACCAGTTATTGCTGCTGCCTCCTTCTCGTTTCCCTCTTTCATAACCCGAGCTCGGATAAGGAGGAGATAAGACGGCCCTATGGAGAATGCGCTCAGAAATCCATAATAGAGTCCGACCACAACGACCGAATTGAGTATCTTCATGCAAAAAGATACTAAATTAGTAAGTCCAAAACCGTTCAAAATTGACATAATCATAATAAACACCTCTTTTATGTTTGTTTTATTTATTTTTTTTTTTCATTGATAAGGAAACGTAGTTATATTATAATAGGATATTTCATCCATGATCTTTTTTAAGACTAATAATTATACGTTCAAGACATAAGAAAAGCATTCTTTTTTTTTTTTTCATTGATAAGGAAACGTAGTTATATTATAATAGGATATTTCATCCATGATCTTTTTTAAGACTAATAATTACACGTTCAAGACATAAGAAAAGCATCCTTTGGTGTGTTATTTAAAAATTTCAAGATTTTTTATCCATATTAATATGAGAAT